TGACAAAGTAATATTTCCATTTATTCATCAGAAGAAACGTCCCTTTTAAAGCAAGAATTGATTTTCCTTGATACCTAACATAATGCATGAAAGGATCTTTGAACAACCATAAATTTGCTTGAAAAGCCCTGGGAAAGTGCTCTCTTTTTCCATAGAAATAAATTCGTTCAATAAGGGCTCCAGAAGATGTTGATCGTAAGTGAGAAGATTGGTTACGGAGAAAGAGGAAGCCGGATTCATATTCACATACATGAAAAGTATATAGGAAGAAGAATAATCTCTGATTTCTTTTTGATTTTGAAAAAGAAGAACTGGCTTTCTTTGAATTTGAAGTAATAAGACTATCCCAATTATGACACTGATGGAGAAAGAATCTTAATAAATGCAAAGAGGAAGCATCCTTTATCCAATAGCGAAGAGCCTGAACTAATATTTCCAGATGGGCTGGGTAAGGTATTAGTATATCTAATACATAATTTAAATGTGAAAAGTTGTCCTCTAAAAAAGAAAATATTGAATGAATTGATCGTAAATTTTCGGATTGAACTACCCCTTTCTTTTCTAGGGAAGATATTAATCGCAGAGACAATGGAATTTCCATAATGATTGAAGAAACCTCTGACATTATTTGCGAATAAAAATGATTGGTCTGCCCCAAAAAAGGAGTCTGTTTAGAGTCATTAACAGAAAGAATCAAATGATTCTGTTCATACATTCGAATGATTAAACGTTTCACAATAAGTAAGCTGGATTTATTGTCATAACCTGCATTTTCCAACAAAATTGATCTATTTAAACCATGATCATGAGCAAGTACATAAATATACTCCTGAAAGATAAGTGGATATAAGAAGTAGTGTTGTTGAGATCTATCTAGCCCTAAATAGCTTTGGAATTTATCCATTTGAAATTCTATTTAAATGAAAGGTAGAGGACTTTGGGGGTTATAAATGATACATAGTGCGATACAGTCAAAACAAGGTATTATAGTACAAACCGAATAGATACCTCGGATCCAGATAAACTTATCAACAGATTCTCTATCATCTCTTTTTCCATTTAATTTTAAGTTTTTATGTTCGTTTTCCTTATAGGATGACAAGATGATTAGAAATCCTTTACTTTTTTCAACCCAATCGCTCTTTTGATTTTGGAAATTGATTTATCAATATACTGTTTCTTATACACATACATCTCCATTATTCCATTATAGAATGGAGAGTGGTAATATTTAGGATTCATTAAAAAATCAATAATATTTTTCCTGGGAGAAAGCCTTCCCGTATTGGGCACTAATATTTTTTTAACGTCTAATTAGATCGGGTAATCATTCAAATTCAGAATGAAAGCTCGTTGCTTTTTCTTTCCCTATAACTTTTTCTTTCCCTATAATAAAAATGAAATAAATTGAAGCCGTGGGGCCCTATCCATTTATTAATTCGACCCAACTTGAAATTGACTTCGGTTTGCTCCCTTTCAATAATTTAAAGAAGGCTTTGTACCGAGCCGGAAAGAATAAAATATTCTCAGAACTCTTAATTGATACGACATGCTATTTTTTCCATTCATTCCCTTTCAGGATCAGTCGCGGTCTTCCAAACTTTACCGATAGTATGGACGAATCCCTCGCTTCATCTAAATGTGTAAAAGATCCTAGCCGCACTTAAAAGCCGAGTACTCTACCATTGAGTTAGCAACCCAAATATAAAAGGGTATGTAGATACAATCAGAATAAAACAAAATTATTAAATTAAAGCATTACTCTACGAAATAAAAAATCTAAAAAAAATTTCTACTCTATTAAATTTTTCTACTCTATTTGGAACATAAAAATGACTAAATCAGAATCAGATGAAAAAATAAAAAATTGCCCGACCAAAAAAATAAATAAATGTAAAAATGGTAGAACATCCCCTATTTCTATGTTATCCACTTTTTCAATCAAAAATCCGGGTATCAAAGCTAATCCAACGAACCCATCATTTGAATCAACAAGTAAAAATAAAAAAGAAAACCTATGGGACGGAAATAAATAGATCTGCTTATCACGATGAATTATATTTGTTCGATACAACGTTGTCAACATAAAGGTTAAGAAAAGAATACGATGAAAAAATACAAAAACTTAAATTGAATAATAGTAAAAAAAAGGACTTGTGTTGGATTGGCACTGCATATACCTATATTTATATACTAAATTTTGAGTTTTTAGATTAGATGGAGAATAATATAAAAAAATTGAATCCATATAGAATAAAGAACTTCTATTCCTTGTTTGTTACTTGGTATTAGAGTTCAAATGAAAACCACCCGATTACAGGTAATGCCATAATTTTCTATTTTTTGAGGATCAATCAAATACGGTTTCCTTAGAAAAAGATTCTATAGAAAAGGATTCTATAAAAGCAATGAGAAATAGATACGAATAGACCAAGAAAGGAAATAAAAAAACATAGTATAGAAAAGATATCCAAAATGATATAGAAATCACTATCCTACCCTTAGTTTTTATTTCCTTAATTTAATTTTGTTTGATTAGGGCAAAGTTACTTAAAAACCTCTGCCTTTTTTAAAATATCCTGAACAGTTCCTGTAGGCTGAGCGCCTTTTTCAAGGAAATAGAGAATAGCGGGAACGTTTAAATAAGTTTGATTCTTGATCGGATCATAAAAACCCACTTTCCGAAGATCTCTTCCTTCTCTTCGAGATCGAACATCAATTGCAACGATTCGATAGACGGCTCATCGGGATAGATGTAGATGAAAAAGAACCCCCCCCTAGAACCGTATAGGAAGTTTTCTCCTCGTACGGCTCGAGAAAAAATGATTCGAAGTTTTATCTATGGATAAAATTTGATTAGAATAAATAGGAAAGGAATCCGTAAAATAAATTAATAAATTCTATAATTTCAATTTCACTCATTTTTATTTAGCTTACTTCCTGAAGAAGAAAAAATCATTTGTACTCATAACTCAAGTTCAATAATATAATATCTCAAATATCTTAAAGAAAAATCTTTAATTTAATATATATATTTTTTTTGAGTGGTCTTTAACCCACCCTTTTTGTCTCGTTTAAAATCTATTTTGATTCGTTATTCGGATCCGTGAGACAATTGAAGTGGTGTTTCCTTGTTCTGGGATCCTTTATCTTTGTTTAAAATCATTGGGTTTAGACATTACTTCGGTGCTTCTTAATCCTTTCAAAATGGTAGCAACATACCCCTTTTGCGATTTCTTTCTATCAAAGAATCATACCGACGGTTGATTCGTGCGCGATACACTACGTATCGAAAAAGTTTTAGCCGTTCCAACAAATTTTTTGAATTGAAAAATTGCTCGAATCGGATCCTTTCGATTTCTATATCGAAGATATCGAAGATATACTTACGAAGTTGTTCCAATTTATGAATTGGCATTAACCCTAGATCGTTGCCCCTGAGAAATTAATCAATACTTTCTACTCGAGCTCCATCATGAACTATTTACATTACAACCCAATAAAAAAAAAGAAGGGCTCTAGTAGAATAGAACAAATGACGTCGAGCCAAGAGCACCTTCATTCCTATATAAAATGGTGGATGTAAGAAAAAGAATCCACACCGGATCGTGTCCTTCAAGTCGCACGTTGCTTTCTACCGCATCGTTTTAAACGAAGTTTTACCATAACATTCCTCTAATTTGGAACCAGTACGGAATTGATTCAATTATGGAATCATGAATAGTCATTGGTTCAGTCGGTACAGAGACAAAGTAATTTATATTTTTTCTTATCTACATAGATAATAAAGATTTTTCTGAAGAAATATTAGCAAGACCCCAGCTTTTTTGTATGAATGGAACGTTTTTTTATAAATATCTATTTCAAAAAAATATCTAACAGAAATATCTAGAAATCTAAACTAAATAGATATAGAAATAACATAACTAACAGAAATCACACGAAAAAATAAATTCTATTTGACTCTGCCTCTTCAAGTGACTCAATAAGATAGACCGGCCCATTTCCAACTTCCCAAAGAGTCAACCCATAAGGAATCATTACAAATCTTGATACTTGAAAAAGTTTCCAACTTCTACATCATTATTTGAGTCAAGTTTTACAGTAAAGACTCCCTTTTTTTATCATAAGAAATAAGAAAGAAAAATCTCTGTTTCTTTTCGAATGGAATTGTCAATGATGTAAAGCAAATAAGCTAAATCAAACAATAAAAAAAAATATCGAAAATATATATCATTGTTAAATAAAATATTTTAGGGATGCCAATTCTTTTTCACAAAAAGGGAAACACTATTGTCACTGAAACAGGATAAGAATACATACCTATAGGTTAAGCGCTTCCTCTTTTATATGTATTTTCATTTCATATTTTTTTTTTTTAACCTGATGAGGTTAAGTAATCTTTCTACAACTATGATCTACGGCCCATCTTAGCTTTATCTGGGTCACAAAGGGGTTCAGTTACTTTTGCATATCATTTGAACTCGATTTAGTTCAGTTTGTGAAAAACTAAGATATGCTTCCGCAAAGAATCATTCAAAATCAAAAAAGAAGGAGGAATAATATAATATTCTATGCAATATTAGACCTTGAAACAGAACCTCCTTGAACAAAAAACAAATATTAGGATACAATGGATACGCTCTGGGACGGAAGGATTCGAACCTCCGAATAGCGGGACCAAAACCCGTTGCCTTACCGCTTGGCTACGCCCCATTTCCATTTTTATTGGACAATAATACTAATAAAGAATAATATTGGTATTAAGTCTTCGTCAATTCCAGTCCAACTATCTAGAGAAACTCTTTTTTCTTTATCTTTATAGAATCTATTATAGATTCATGCTAGGATTTTGGCATGTGTATATCTCGAATTCAACTGAATTTATTGATCATTACATATAATTCAATTAAGATATTGTATGAAAGTATGATTTCTTCTATTCTCCTTTGAGAATTGGAGGATTTTTGATTGAGCAGAAAAAAAAAAAAAGAAGGATTTTTTTGTTTACCTTACTTTCTTCATTTTTCCTTAACTCAATCAAAATGCAATTATTTCGACGAAAAAAAAAGTCTGTTATGCTTAATATTTTTAGTTTGATCTGTCTTAATTCTGCCCTTTATCCGACTAGTCTTTTCTTCGCCAAATTGCCCGAAGCCTATGCTTTTTTGAATCCAATCGTAGATGTCATGCCAGTTATACCCCTGTTCTTTTTTCTTTTAGCCTTTGTTTGGCAAGCTGCTGTAAGTTTTCGATAAGAGCTTTAATACTATCCTAGAAAATTCATGATTTATTCGAGAAAAATTATAACAATTGATAAGATCAAATAAGTCTGACAGTATGAACCTTCGATTCAAACTCTCGGATAGTCGCGAGAAATCCGGCTCGCCCTATTTCCTTTCCCCATTTTAATCCTTTTTCGGGGAAATACCTTATGAGCTTAGGGTCCCTTAGAATATCTAATTGTGGGTATGAAAGTGATTTGTGGTAATTAAATTAAAGACTCTTATTACAAATTTCAACTTCATTTGATTTGAATTTCTGAACATTCTTTTCTATTTCTATAATTCATTTCTTGGTGTCAAAATAGGATATGTGATATAAAAGTGGAGGATCTATTATCTTTTCTCGTTTTTCTTTTTCAAAAAATGATCTTGGAGGTTGTGTAATGCTTACTCTCAAACTTTTCGTTTACACAGTAGTAATATTCTTTGTTTCTCTCTTCATTTTTGGATTCCTATCCAATGATCCAGGACGTAATCCTGGACGTGAAGAATAAAATAAAAATTTAGTTTTTCTTGTTTGATTTTACAATTTTATTAATATTTTATTTTAGCTATTCCACATATTTAATTTAATTAGGAAAAAAAAAATAAAAAGGGGTTTGCAAAAATTGAAAGAAAAAAATAGAAAGTCATCAACGGAAACGGAAAGAGAGGGATTCGAACCCTCGGTACGAATAACTCGTACAACGGATTAGCAATCCGCCGCTTTCGTCCACTCAGCCATCTCTCCCAATTGAAAAAGATAATTACTATGTTACATTACACATCAAGTAAGGATTAAATAAAGTATTTCTTTTACATTCTTTATCGTTATTATAGAATTAGCAATTCCATTTAGATGCTCGAAAGATCCAAATAGAATAGAAAGATAAATAAAGAGGACCTTCTTGCTTTTATTTTGTTCGAAGTGCCTTTTGGGCCTGGCCCGGTCAATACCCAGCCGGGCCTTTTTTTGTTCCAATGAATTCCCGTTTTTTTGTTTATAGGCAACATACTCTAAATAGCCAATTTGGTATCTGTGTAAAAATTTCCCTTCTGGGGTTTACATATACTTATCATTTTTGTTATAATAGAATCCAGAAATTGAGAAGGATTTTTGATTCAAAAGAATCAATTAAGTATGTATCCATTTGTATTTTCTTATGTCATTAGGGAAATCAAATTTTAGATTCAAATCCAAGAATAAGTCACGAATTCTCAGTCAACGAATAGTTAATGGTTCCCTTTTGTCATAAATTTCGGCTTTTTTAAGCGAAAATAGACATTTTATTTTTCAATAGAAAGTTGAGTGGAAGTTTTTCGGCATTGTGGGAAGATACGATACAATCAATCGAGGGGGTAGATCAAATACATTACAATAAATAAATTAAATACAATACGAAAGGATAAAAACTTTTCTAATTTTTATACATAAATTTAGATTTAGAAAAAGGATTTAAAAAGGGATGCAAGATGCAAGTACAATAAACTAAAGTTTAGTAATCCAACCGAAAAAGGAAAATTTTTTCTATCGTTTTGGCGGCATGGCCGAGTGGTAAGGCGGGGGACTGCAAATCCTTTTTCCCCAGTTCAAATCCGGGTGCCGCCTCATCAACAAATGAATCTAAATCTCTTATTCTGTTCTGCTGTCTTATTCTGTTCTGGGGATTTTGTAAAAGCTTGGAAATCCTTGAATCTAAAATTCAAAGAAAGATTATATTGGATGGATTTTTTTATAGTTTATAGAAAACAAAAAGTGCAAAAAAATTATTTTTTTTTTTTAGACCCGTCGTCAAGAGTATAATATACTATCTCCCAACTCCTTCAGAGAGACAATCGGGAAAGGGTACGAATTAGATCAAATAGGAAATAAAAGTATGTAATAGATAGCAATTTTTTTTTACTTTGAAGGGCAAGAAAAAGGAATGGGTCTCTTTTTTTATTACTAGATAGAATAGATGTTCCATTCCATTAGTAACATTCCCTTATAGTGTCATTGTATATTTTACTTGTATTTAGTCTTTCCCTATTAGAAATCATATAGGAATTTTTGAAATGGATTTATTTGACTGGTTCATCAATAGTGTTCGGCCAGAATCCCTTTTTGACTCTGGACCATTCATTCTACTATTATTAGTGAGCAATAATGGAATAATTCTATCATAGAGATAAGGGATATAATTCACATGGATATAGTAAGTCTCGCTTGGGCTGCTTTAATGGTAGTCTTTACATTTTCCCTTTCACTCGTAGTATGGGGAAGAAGTGGACTTTAGAAGCACTCCTAATTTAGTTAACGGTATCAATTGTTTTATAGATCGTTCTGCAACTCATTTTTTATTTAAATTGAAATAATTTTCAATTTAAATAAAAAGATCCTCATTTCAAAATTCCCTTGGATTCTAGTGGATAAATGTATTCTATAACAGTAAAACGATTTTTTCAGATTCATCGGAATAAATAGATGTATCAAAGAAATAGAATCGGGTCCTACGTCAATTCCATATATGGATAAATAACTACATAGATTGAAGATAGAAGCTAATATAGTATACCAACTTTATTAGAAAGTCAAGTACAATTTTATTTTATACATTACTATAACACTAATAGAGAGTATGATAAGAAAAAAAATTTCTTTCTTACCATACTCTCGGATCCCATAGAATACCGCCGATTATAGCCCGTTGATTTCATTTAATAGAATACTTTTCTTTTGATTTCTTCAAATATGGATAAGAATTCAGAAGTCAAGTTTCATTCAAAGTAATTAATCGTTTTGACTGACTGTTTTTACGTAAATTATAAGTAGAAAGGCAGTAGGAACTAAAATGAACAGTGCAGTAGCAATAAATGCAAGAATATTTACTTCCATAATCTCATCGTTTTTTTATTTCACAATAACTCGGGATTTAATCCCATAGAGATGATAAATCTTTCACCTGTCAATTCAATGAATGCATTACCTATCGATGATCTTGAATCGGATCAATATCATATCATGAATAACAATATCTGAGCTATTAAATTAATTCGTCGTCGAGAATTGAATAGTATAACATACGAAGATCCCTTATCCATACCGAATCCAATCTTGGATTCCCCGACCGAGCAAAAATTACTTTTTTATCCTTTCTTTTTTTGTATGTAGTCAAACGAAGTATCATCTAACCACCCATCCGTTTCCATTAAAAACCCAAAAAGAGAGGAATTAGGTTCTAAATTTTAATGATCCAATTTTCTTTGGAAGACAAAGAAGTATGAGAAAGATGAGGCGCGGGATAAAAGATGGAATATTCTATCAACTTCACTATTTTAGTTATTTTCATTTTAGTTTAGGGTTTATTCTTTCTTTGACAGAATCCTGAAAAAAAAAAGAGAGGAAACCTCTTCGGGATTCAATTATGCTCTCTGTCCCCTCTTTCACAGAAAATGGAGAGGCGAATTGATGTACTTATTGGATCCGTCGGGACTGACGGGGCTCGAACCCGCAACGTCCGCCTTGACAGGGCGGTGCTCTAGCCTATTGAACTACAATCCCAGGGAAATAAGAAGAGATCTAGCAGAAAATTTGAATTCTTTTTTATTCTCTTGTATCAGGTAAGGTATTTCTTAAGAACAAGAGAGTTCTACCGTCTGATAGTAGATTGGCAAATTGTTGGGCCGAGCTGGATTTGAACCAGCGTAGACATATTGTCAACGAATTTACAGTCCGCCCCCATTAACCACTCGGGCATCGACCCAACGCCTAAATTTTTTAGACGTTCCATAATAAACTTCCTTTCGTCTACCAGGCAGACTTGACAAATACGGCTACGGATCATTTGATAGAAAATACCACTCCTATAGTCTTGAGTCTTGGTACACCCCCAGAGGGACTTGAACCCTCGTTTTCTCCGTGAAAGAGAGAGGTCGTAACCACTGGACCATAGGGGCCTACGGCCGCCTTCATAAATCAACTAGAAATAAAAGGTCCCGAGGGCCGGCCAAATCAAAAAGCACTAGAATATGGGTAATAAGACAAATACCATAGGTAATAAGAAAAATACCTTGAGGTAATATAAAAATAGAATAGGAAAAACATTATAGGTAAGGTAATAAGGCCTAGTAGGGTTACCTTATTAACTTTAACTTAATATAACTCAGGCCGAGATCCATCTTTAGTAGATCCATAGTATATAAATCAAATGGAAAAACTCCTTAAGTATTCTGGGGGTTAGTTAATGGTAATCAAATCAAACTTTACCATTAAACTATATAACCTTGAAACTTTATTTCATTGGTCTTTCTCATCTTTATCTCTCTCATTCACAAAGGGTTATGCGTTGGATCCATGATCCTTCACTCTGCAGTAGATTCAAGATGGTTTACCAAAATAGGATTTGGTCGGTCAAATTATATTGACCCCTAAGTCATACTGTCAATTGACAACACGACAGGACAGGAGGGTAATAAAAGAACGTAGAAGACATAGATATAAAATAAATAAATTAGATAGATATATCTGCGTTAATAATAATAAATATTCATATCATATAGTTTTCTGGTATTCAATATTCAAGTAGATTAGAATATCAATCAAGTAGATTAGAATATCAATATCAATACCGTTATATTATACTATAAAAATAAATAAATATAAAATAAATAATATTCTAAAAAAATCCCAAAGCATAGTAAGCCTAAGTGGGAGAATTCTGTTTCTAAGACTGTTTTATCAATTCCGTTCCGCTTGC